GAGAAGAAAAAAAAGAAAAGAACAAAAGAAAGGAAAAAGTGCGAATAGGGATAGCAGAGGCCTGGGATAGCATTCAACTTGCGCAAGTAATAAGAGGTTGTATATTAATAACTCAATCTATTTTTAGAAAAAGCATTTTATTACCTTTATTAATAATTACAAAAAATATTGGCCGTATACTCCTATTCCAACTTCCTGAATGGGCTGAGGATTTCCAGGAATGGAATAGAGAGATACATCTTAAATGTACCTATAACGGTGTTCCATTATCCGAAACAGAATTTCCAAAAAGTTGGTTGACAGACGGTATTCAGATAAAAATATTGTTTCCTTTCTGTCTGAAACCTTGGCGCAAATCAAAACCACGATCCTCTCAGAAAAATCTAATGAAAAAGAAAAAAGAAAAAGATGATTTTTGTTTTTTAACAATTTGGGGAATGGAAGCGGAACTTCCTTTTGGTCCGCCCCGAAAACGTCCTTCTTTTTTTAAACCCATTTTAAAGGAATTAAAAAAAGAAATAGAAAAAGGTAAAAAGAAGTATTTTCGAGTTCTAACAGTTTTTAAAGAAAAAACAAAATTACTTCGAAACCTTTCAAAAGAAATAAAAAAATGGGTTATCGGAGGTGTTTTTTTTATAAAAAAAATAACAAAAGAACTTTCAAAAGTAAATCCAATTCTATTGTTTAGATTAAGAGAAGTATATAAATCGAGCGAACTTAAAGATGAAAAAGATTCCATGATAAACAATCAGATAATTCACGAATCCTTTAGTCAAATTGCATCTCCGAGTTGGACAAATTCTCCATTGATAGAAAAAAAAACCAAGGATCTCACTGATAGAACAAGTACAATTCGAAATAAAATAGAAAGAATCTCAAAAGAGAAAAAAAAAGTAACTCCAAGAATAAATAATCTTAGTCCTAAGAAAACAAGTTATAATGCTAAAAGATTTGAAAGATTTGAAAAATGGCAAATATTAAAAAGAAGAAATGCTCGATTAATCTGTAAATTACCCTCCTTTTTCAAAATTTTCATTGAAAAAACCTACACAGATACATTTTTATCTATCATTAATATTCCCAGAATAAATACAGAATTTTTTCTTAAATTAACAAAAAAAATTATTGATAAATCGATTTACAATAATGAAAGAAAACAAACAAAAATTAATACAAAAAAGAAAACTCCAATCACGTTTATTTCGGCTATAAAAAAGCCACTTGATAAGATTAGTAATATTAAAATTAAAGAAAATTCACGTATTTTTTATGACTTATCTTACATGTCACAAGCCTATGTATTTTACAAATTATCACAAATAAAAATTAGTAACTCGGTAAGATCTGCTGTTCAATATCAAAGAATACCCCCCTTTATTAAACCTAAAATAAAGGATTCTTTTGAAAGACAAGGAATGGTTAATTCGAAATTAGCAAATAAGAAACTTCCGGGCTATGAAACGAATCAATGGAAAAACTGGTTAAAAGGGCATTTTCAATACCATTTATCTCAGATCAGATGGTCTAGATTAATACCAGAAAAATGGCGAACTCTAGTTCGCCAGCGCTGTATAGCTAAAAAGGAAAATTTAAGCAAGCGGCATTCATATGAAAAAAACCTATTAGTTGGTTCCAAAAAACAATCTGAACTAGATTTATTATCTAATGAAAAAGATAATTTTCGAAAATACTATAGATATAATCTTTTATCATATAAATTTATTAATTATGAAAATAAAACGGAATGCTTTTTTTATAGACCTCCCTTTGAAGGAAATAAGAACCAAGAAATTTCTTATACTTATAACAGGGCCAAAAACAAAAAAGCCCTTTTTGATATACGGAGGAACATCCCTATTCCAAATGATCTAGGGCAGGTTGATATTCCATATATGGAAAAACCGGCTGATAGAAAATATTTTGATTGGAAATTTTTCCATTTTTATCTTAGACAAAAAGTCGATATTGAGGCCTGGATAATAATTGATACCAATAGGTATCAAAATGATCAAATTCGTACTAAAAACTCTCAAATAATTTCTAAAAAAGATCTTTTTTATCTTATGATTCCAAAAACCAATTCACTAAACTCTCACAAGGGGTTTTTTGATTGGATGGGAATGAATGAAAAAATACTAAAGCGCCCTATACCGAATCTGGGATTTTGGCTATTCCCAGAATTTGTGTTACTTTATAAGGCATATAAAATGAAACCTTGGTTTATACCAAGTAAATTACTTCTTTTAAATTTAAATAGTAGTAAAAATAAAAAGATTAATGAAAAGAAAAAGATAAATTTGTTGATAGCATCGAATAAAAAGTATCGAAATGAAGAAGAAAAAGAACCCATAAGCCAAGAAGATCGCAAATCCGTTCTCTCACAACAAAAAGATATTGAAGAAAATTATGCAAGCTCGGACATGAAAAAGGGGAAAAATAAAAAACAATACAAAAGAAATACAGAAGCAGAACTAGATTTCTTCTTGAAACGTTATTTGCTTTTTCAATTGAGATGGGGCGCAACTTTGAATCAAAAAATGATCAATAATATCAAGGTCTACTGTCTCCTGCTTAGACTGATAGATCCAAGAAAAATTACTATATCCTCCATTCAAAAAAGAGAAATTAGTTTGGATATAATGTTGATTCAAAAGAATTTAACTCTCTCAGAATTGATGAAGAAAGGAGTATTGATTGTAGAACCACTTCGTTTGTCTGGCAAAAAAGATGGACAATTTATTATGTACCAAACCATAGGTATTTCGTTGCTTCATAAGAGTAAGCATCAAATTAATCAAAAATATCAAGAGCAAAGATATGTTTCTAAGAAAAATTTGGATGAAACTATTTTACCACATCAAAGAATAACCGAAAATAGAAACAAAAATAATTTTGATTTACTTGTTCCGGAAAATATTTTATCGTTTAAACATCGTAGAAAAGTGAGAATTCTAATTTGTTTCAGTTCAAAGAATAGAAATTTTATAGAGAGAAATCCAGTATTTTGGAATGAAAAGAACGTAACAAACAGCAGCCGAATTTCACATGACAATAACCATCTCGATAGAGAAAAAAATAAATTAATGAAATTAAAGCTCTTTCTTTGGCCTAATTATCGATTAGAAGATTTAGCTTGTATGAATCGTTATTGTTTTGATACCAATAATGGCAGTCGTTTCAGTATGTTAAGAATATATCTGTATCCGCGATTGAAATTCTGTGAATAATACACTTTTTCTATATATCCTAGATCTTATTTCTATATACCCTATATATAAATATAATTTATAGGGTATATGAAATATAATTATAGGGTATATGAAATATAATTATAGAGTATATGAAATTAATATACCGATCACGTGCTTTTCTTGTCTCACATCTCATTCTAGTATCCAATATGAAATGACTATGAATAATATCTCAATTAGATCTCGAAATTAATTAACAGAAGCTTCTGAATTTGAGGTCTTCGATGCGAAAATGCACCAATCATTTTCTATTTCTATCTAAATCGAATTTCAAATTCGATTGGTTGGTTTGAATTTCGATTGGTTGGTTTGAATTCAGAAAATTAGGAGTTATTTGGATTAAATTATTGTATATACCACATAGAAATTAATAGCATTATTATTACTGATCGGTAAAATCCATATTTGTACAAAGAAAAAGGGGAATTTTTTTATGGTAAAAAATTCAGTCATTTCGATTATTTCTCAAAAAGAAAACGAAGAAAATAGAGGGTCTGTTGAATTTCAAATATTCAGTTTCACCACTAAGATAAGGAGGCTTACTTCACATTTGGAATTGCACAAAAAAGACTTTTCATCTCAGAGAGGTTTGCGCAAAATTTTGGGAAAACGTCAACGACTACTAGCCTATTTGTCAAAAAGAAGTAGAGGACGCTATAAAGAATTAATTAATGAGTTGGATATTCGAGAAATAAAAACTCGTTAATTTGAAGCATGATACCGTTTGATGAGCTTAGTCGTTTAAATTTTAATGAACTTCTTTTTACTTTCAGAAATGCATGGAAGACTGACTCGGGAAATACTTATGATTACACCAATTACAAGAAACGACCTCATGATAGTGAATATGGGGCCTCACCACCCATCAATGCATGGTGTTCTTCGACTGATCGTTACTCTCGATGGTGAAGATGTTATTGACTGTGAACCTATATTGGGTTATTTACATAGAGGAATGGAGAAAATTGCGGAAAATCGAACAATTATACAATATTTGCCTTATGTAACACGTTGGGATTATTTAGCTACCATGTTTACAGAAGCAATAACCGTAAATGGACCTGAACAGCTAGGAAATATTCAAGTACCTAAAAGGGCTAGCTATATTAGAGCTATTATGCTGGAGTTGAGTCGTATCGCTTCCCATTTGTTATGGCTTGGCCCTTTTATGGCAGATATTGGGGCACAGACCCCCTTTTTCTATATTTTTCGAGAACGAGAATTGATATATGACCTATTCGAAGCTGCTACCGGTATGCGCATGATGCATAATTATTTTCGTATCGGAGGGGTCGCTGCTGATCTACCTTATGGCTGGATAGATAAATGTTTGGATTTTTGCGATTATTTTTTAACTGGAGTTGCTGAATATCAAAAGCTTATTACACGAAATCCTATTTTTTTAGAACGAGTTGAAGGCGTAGGTATTATTGGAGGAGAAGAAGCACTAAATTGGGGTTTATCGGGGCCAATGCTACGAGCTTCCGGAATACAATGGGATCTTCGTAAAGTTGATCGTTATGAGTGTTATGCCGAATTTGATTGGGAAATTAAATGGCAAAAAGAAGGGGATTCATTAGCTCGTTATTTAGTACGAATCAGTGAAATGACAGAATCCATAAAAATAATCCAACAAGCCTTGGAAGGAATTCCAGGGGGGCCCTATGAGAATTTAGAAAGCCGGCGCTTTGATATTGATAGAATAAAAGACCCTGAATGGAATGATTTTGAATATCGATTTATTAGTAAAAAGCCTTCTCCCACTTTTGAATTGCCCAAGCAAGAACTTTATGTAAGAGTCGAAGCACCAAAAGGAGAATTGGGAATTTTTCTGATCGGAGATCAGAGTGTTTTTCCTTGGAGATGGAAAATCCGACCGCCGGGGTTTATCAACTTGCAAATTCTTCCGCAGTTAGTTAAAAGAATGAAATTGGCTGATATTATGACGATACTAGGTAGTATAGATATCATTATGGGAGAAGTTGATCGTTGAAATGATAATTGATATAACAGGAATAGAAACTATCCATTCTTTTTCCAGATTGGAATCCTTAAAAGAAGCTTATGGGATCATATGGATGCTTGTCCCTATTTTAATTCTTGTATTAGGAATCACACTGGGTGTTCTAGTAATTGTTTGGTTAGAAAGAGAAATATCTGCAGGGATACAGCAACGTATTGGACCCGAATACGCGGGGCCTTTGGGAATTCTTCAAGCTTTAGCCGATGGTACAAAACTACTTTTCAAAGAAAATCTTCTTCCATCTAGAGGAGATACTCGTTTATTCAGTATTGGTCCATCCATAGCAGTCATATCCATTTTACTAAGTTATTCAATAATTCCTTTTAGCTATCATTTTATTCTAGCTGATCTTAGTATTGGTGTTTTTTTATGGATCGCCATTTCAAGTCTTGCTCCGGTTGGATTGCTTATGTCAGGATATGGATCAAATAATAAATATTCCTTTTTAGGTGGATTAAGGGCTGCTGCTCAATCAATTAGTTATGAAATACCATTAACTCTATGTGTATTATCAATATCTCTACGTGTGATTCGGTGAGACATAAAAATTCCCCCATTTCTTTTCTTTATAACAAGAAAGTCAAATGATTTGAATATCTATTTTTTTATTCATCATTGGGTTGATGAATTAAACCAGATAGTTATATGAGTGAAATAAAACGGCTTGCAAATTTGCTGTTAAAAGAATGAAATCTCATTTCCTATGTACAAGAATTAAGCAAAAGTAAACATAAGCAGTCAAGGCTGTTTACCCCAAGATTGGCTGATGCTGATTAATCATCATGGCTTGAAGCGGGTTTAAAAGATCAATTGTATGGGTTTTTCTATACTATTACCATAGATGTATTATCCTAATGAAAGATTCAAAAAAACGAGTGGATGGTTAGGAAGACCAAGATACACAAAGGATTTGTAATGGAGATTCTGAAAATTATCCAATAGGATATTTTTTTTAGAGAAAAAGAATTCGAATTGGGGCTTTAAGTTGGTAGAAATTCTTAAGAAGTACTCCCCATGATTTCGACCCAGAGTATGTTCCTGTCCACCGATTAAGTAAATAACTATCAAAACGAAGAAATCTTTTACTTTTGATAATTGGGATAATGCTTCTTTTCTGAGAAAGGAGAATCGGAAGAAAAAAATTCTTGTTATGTAATGCCTAAATTATTTTGCGTAATCGAAAATGAGAAGTTGAAATATGAAATATCTATGCGATATTCCTCTAAAAAGTATTTTTTTTCATTCAAGGCTAAAGTTTTTAATCAACAAAGAAAAATGAAAATTCTTAAAATATGAGATCAATTCAGAAGCACTTTTTATTATAATGATAAATCTAGCAGACAGAATTCCATTAGTCTAATTCTAGGCCTTAGGATAAGAGTTTTATTCTCTATAGATCCTACAAACACATTAAGATAAATAATGTTGAAAGGTTATTAGATTTATTTGTGACCTATGAGGAGCCGTATGAGGTGAAAATCTCATGTACGGTTCTGTAATAGCGATGAAAGCAGTGATGTTATTGTCGACTATGATTATCTAACAGTTTAAGTACAGTTGATATAGTTGAAACACAATCCAAATATGGTTTTTGGGGATGGAATTTGTGGCGTCAACCTATAGGGTTTATCATTTTTCTAATTTCTTCTCTAGCCGAGTGTGAGAGATTGCCTTTTGATTTACCAGAAGCAGAAGAAGAATTAGTAGCTGGTTATCAAACCGAATATTCGGGTATCAAATTTGGCTTATTTTATGTTGCTTCGTATCTAAATCTATTAATTTCTTCATTATTTGTAACAGTTCTTTACTTGGGGGGGTGGAATCTTTCTATTCCAAACCTATTTGGTCCTGAGTTATTTGACATAAATAAAAGAGGGAAGGTTTTTGGAACAATAATAGGTATCTTTATTACACTGACTAAAACTTATTTGTTCTTATTCATTTCTATTGCAACAAGATGGACTTTACCAAGGTTGAGAATGGACCAACTATTAAATCTTGGATGGAAATTTCTTTTACCTATTTCTTTAGGTAATCTATTATTAACGACTTCGTTCCAACTTCTTTCACTGTAAAGGGATAGAATATTCTATTCTTCATAACTTGTCTCAAACAAGAGAAAGAAACGAGTAAAATTATTTATAGATATTCCGACATGTTCCCTATGCTAACTCGGTTCTTGAACTCTGGTCAACAAACAACACGAGCTGCCAGGTACATTGGTCAAGGTTTCGTGATTACCTTGTCCCACGCGAATCGTTTACCTGTAACTATTCAATACCCCTATGAAAAATTGATTACATCAGAACGTTTCCGAGGCCGAATCCACTTTGAATTTGATAAATGCATTGCTTGTGAAGTATGTGTTCGTGTATGTCCTATAGATCTACCCGTTGTAGATTGGAAATTGCAAACGGATATTCGAAAGAAACGATTACTTAATTACAGTATTGATTTTGGAATTTGTATATTTTGTGGTAATTGTGTTGAGTATTGTCCAACAAATTGTTTATCAATGTCCGAAGAATATGAGCTTTCTACTTATAATCGTCATGAATTGAATTATAATCAAATTGCTTTAGGCCGGTTACCGATATCAATAATTGAAGATTTCACAATTCGAACAATTTCTTTGAATTTACCTCAACTCAACAATGTATAAAACTCTCGATTCACAAAACATTTACAAATTCAAAAAAAAAAAAGAGCTTTTGCTTTTTTTTGGCGTTAAAGAAATGAGGTTTTTGCTTGGTCAATACAAAAGAACGATTGGTTGGTGAGGGTCGTGGCTTGATTTTCATTTAAAATCAAATGAGTTTCTATTCGAATAATGTAATGATTTAATAATATAAAATATAAAATAAAGTTTTACCCTTTGCTTTCGAAACTAAATAAAAGTAGTCCTGTATTTACATCAATCCAAATCTTCCCCATTCATTCAAATTTAATTCAATTAAGAAGTATGTTAAAATAAAAAAAAAGATAACTTCTTTTTTCCTGGTCAGGTCAACAAAGACATGAAATATTTCGATTTTTTTTATAAAATCAAATGGATTTACCCGGACTAATACATGATTTTATTTTAGTCTTTCTAGGATCGGGTCTTATATTAGGAAGTCTGGCAGTAGTATTACTTCCGAATCCAATTTATTCGGCCTTTTCATTGGGATTGGTTCTTTCTTGTATATCCTTATTCTATATTCTATCGAACTCTTATTTTGTAGCTGCTGCGCAGCTCCTTATTTATGTAGGAGCTATAAATGTTTTAATAATTTTTGCTGTGATGTTTATGAATGGTTCAGAATATTACAAAGATTTTCATCTTTGGACGGTTGGGAATGGAGTTACTTCAATGATTTGTACAAGTCTTTTTATTTCACTAATTACTACTATTCCAGATACGGCCTGGTATGGGATCAGCTGGACTACAAAATCAAATCAGATTTTAGAACAAGATTTGATAAGTAATAGTCAACAAATTGGAATTCATTTAGCAACGGATTTTTTTCTTCCATTTGAACTCATTTCAATAATCCTTTTAGTCGCTTTAATAGGTGCTATTTCTATAGCTCGTCAATAAGAAATCTTTAAAACAAGTAATTTAATTCAAATAGAATTAACTAACACAAAAGGTATAATTCGTTAATTTGAATTACTGTTTATGTTTAAAAAATGGAATAGAAAGGCTTTACTTTTATATCGATCTATTACCAATCTATTTCCTTGTTTCATATTTATTAGAATCGAATCTATTGAATTATTGTTCAGATTAAAACGAATCAAAATTGATCTTGATAAGGAGTTGATTAATGATGCTCGAACATATACTTGTTTTGAGTGCCTATTTATTTTCTATTGGTATCTATGGATTGATCACAAGTCGAAATATGGTTAGAGCCCTTATGTGTCTTGAACTTCTATTAAATTCAGTTAATATAAATTTTGTAACATTTTCTGATATTTTTGATAATCGTCAATTAAGAGGAGACATTTTTTCAATTTTTGTTATAACTATTGCAGCCGCTGAAGCAGCTATTGGGCCGGCTATTGTTTCATCAATTTATCGTAACAGAAAATCAACTCGTATTAACCAATCAAACTTGTTGAATAAATAGTATTCATTATTGTATCAGTGCAAAATTGAATATTTATAAATAAGTTCAAATTCATAGGTTTGAGACGGGTAAAGTAAGGTCGTGGTTGCAAAAACACAGGAAATCAAAGTATTTTGGTCCTTTTTCATAAAGAAATTAGGAAGTAAATTGATTATGATCACTCATTGATTCGTCCGGTATCTAACTATAGGATTCATTTATAAGTTAGTTTACTAGACCGAAAATTTATGACGTTCAAAATGTATAGATCCAATGTCACATTCAGTAAAGATTTATGATACATGTATAGGATGTACCCAATGTGTCCGGGCGTGCCCCACTGATGTATTAGAAATGATACCTTGGGATGGGTGTAAAGCTAAACAAATCGCTTCTGCCCCAAGGACCGAAGACTGCGTTGGTTGTAAGAGGTGTGAATCTGCGTGTCCGACGGATTTTTTGAGTGTTCGAGTTTATTTATGGCATGAAACAACTCGCAGTATGGGTCTAGCTTATTGATACATTCCATAAAACTCTACTTGAACCCATTTTCTTTTTTTTACCGACAAAACGCGTGCTCAATTTAATTTGATTTTGGGCACGGGTTTTTCTGGCCCAAGCGTATCTTGTCTTTACCACGAACCATTTTCCTTGTTTAACAATAATTGCAGTTTTGCCAATATTTGCAGGTTGCTTAATTTTTTTTCTTCCACATAGGGGAAATAGAGTAATCCGATGGTATACTCTATGTATTTGTATCTTAGAGCTTCTTCTAACGACTTATGCATTCTGCTATCATTTTCAATCAGATGACCCATTAATCCAACTAATGGAGGATTATAAATGGATCCTTTTTTTGGATTTTCATTGGAGATTAGGAATAGATGGACTCTCTATAGGACCTATTTTACTAACGGGATTCATCACTACTTTAGCTACTTTAGCGGCTTGGCCGGTTACTCGAGATTCTCGATTATTTCATTTCCTAATGTTAGCAATGTACAGTGGACAAATAGGCTTATTTTCTTCTCGAGATCTTTTACTTTTTTTTCTCATGTGGGAGTTAGAATTAATTCCCGTTTATCTACTTGTATCCATGTGGGGAGGAAAAAAACGTCTGTATTCGGCTACAAAATTTATTTTGTACACGGCAGGGGGTTCTATTTTTCTTTTAATGGGAGTTCTGGGCGTCGGTTTATATAGTTCTACTGCACCAACATTAAATTTTGAAATATTGGCTAATCGGTCCTATCCTGTGGCCTTGGAAATATTATTTTATATTGGGTTTTTTCTTGCTTTTGCTGTCAAATTACCAATCATACCCCTACATACATGGTTACCAGATACCCACGGAGAAGCGCATTATAGTACTTGTATGCTTCTAGCCGGAATCTTATTAAAAATGGGAGCGTATGGATTAATTCGGATCAATATGGAATTATTTCCTCATGCTCATTCTCTATTTTCTCCTTGGTTGATAATAGTGGGCGCAATGCAAATAATTTATGCAGCTTCAACATCTCTTGGTCAACGGAATTTAAAAAAAAGAATAGCTTATTCCTCTGTATCTCATATGGGTTTCATAATTATAGGAATTGGTTCTATCACGGATATGGGGCTCAATGGAACCCTTTTACAAATAATCTCTCATGGATTTATCGGTGCTGCACTTTTTTTCTTGGCCGGAACAACTTATGATAGAATACGTCTTCTTTATCTTGACGAAATGGGTGGAATAGCTATCCCAATGCCAAAAATGTTCACGATGTTTAGTAGTTTTTCGATGGCCTCCCTCGCATTGCCGGGTATGAGTGGTTTTGTTGCCGAATTTATAGTATTTTTGGGATTAGTTACTAGTCCAAAATTTCTTTTAATGACAAAAATCCTAATTACTTTTGTAATGGCAATTGGAATGATATTAACCCCTATTTATTTATTATCTATGTTACGCCAGATGTTCTATGGATACAAGATATTTAACGGCCCAAACTCTTATTTTTTTGATTCTGGGCCGCGAGAGTTATTTCTTTCGATCTCTATTTTTTTACCCGTACTCGGTATTGGTATGTACCCAGATTTCGTTCTTTCACTATCAGTTGAAAAGGTTGAAGTTATCCTATCTAATTCTTTTTATAAATAGTTTTTTTATTGATAAAAAAATGAAAAAAAAACTATCTTATCATTTACATCTTATCATTTACAAAAGGGTTCGTTGTACAATGACAAAAAGAAGGCTTTTTCTTCTCTTGTGTTAAGTAAAAAAAAAATAAATTTGAACTAGCGAGAGCCCCGCGAATCAAAGTCGCGGGGCTCTCGCTAATTCATTTTATCTGATATGCGTTGTATGCTTTTCTATTCTTATTGGTTTCTATTGGTAAGTAGTAAGAACCCCTTTTTTGAATTTAATTAGATGTTAATGTAAATGAACCATAACTATGTAATCCTATTCCTAATAGGTTTACTCCAAAATAGCATATCCAAATTATAAGAAATCCAATAAAGGCTACAATTGCTGAATTTGTACCCTTCATTTTTATATTTGTTTGAGTATGCAAATAAATTGCAAATATGATCCAAGTAATAAAGGCCCAAGTTTCTTTTGGGTCCCAACTCCAATAGGATCCCCATGCTTCGTTAGCCCATACTGCTCCAGAAAGAATTCCTATCGTTAAAAAGAGAAATCCTAGACTAATAACCCGATAACTCCAATAATCCAATTGTTGAATCAATTGTGACTTATAATAATTTATTGGAGAAAAAAAAGAAGTTTTTTGTAAAACATTTTTTCCTTTTCCTTGATCCATGTATTGGGCTTTACCAAGTAAAAATGACTCGTTTAAATTTAATAAACGATTATTCGTAGAAAAAAAGAGAATATTTTTTCTAACTGTAATGACTAGAAGTGATACTGATAATAATGATCCACATAAAAGGGCCACATATCCTAATATCATCATACTTACGTGCATTATTAACCACTCGGACTGAAGGGCGGGTACTAATATTGTGGATTCGTGTATTTCAGTTAAAAGACCTGAGGTAGCAAAGCCCTGGGAAAAAAGAGCACTTGGACTAATTATTGTGTTTAGAATATATATATTTTTTTTGAAATATGGAACGATATAAATAAAGGAAAAACTCCATGAAAGGAAGATTAACGATTCATATAAATCACTTAGTGGAAAATGTTTTGAATAAATCCAACGAGAAATTAATAATCCTGTTATACACAAAAAGATCATTATCATGCCCTTTTCGGATGAATCATATAGTTTTACGATTTCATCGACAAAAAGGGTTATCAAATGAATTGTAATTAGAATTGAAACAGTCGAAAAAGAAATATGAGTTAATATATGCTCTAAAATGGAAAATATCATAAAAAAAGTCCCTTAATTATAAAATCGAAATCGGAAATGGAATTCATTATTATTCATTATAGGATCTATTTTATTTATTTTTTTAGGAGATGACATGCCATGCCGCTACTCGGACTCGAACCGAGATGCTCTAGCACTGCTTCCTAAGAGCAGCGTGTCTACCAATTTCACCATAGCGGCTTGTCTTGACTCCATAATAACCTATGAATAAGAAATCGTCTAGATTTAAGAATTCAATTAGGTGCAATATTTTATTTTAATTTTATAGGAAAGATTCAAATCAATGAATAAAAATTTTTTCAAATATGTACTTGAAGGTTCATTTTTTTAGTTTAGGGCTTTAGTTTTATTGTGGATTTTAGACTCTTCTCGACTTGAGCTGTTCTAAAACCAGCGAGTCTTACTATGAATTAAGCCCCCCCTCCCCCCAAAAAATCTTTTTTCAATTTACCCTTTTTTATTTATTTGATTTTAAAAAGTGCAACCAAAAAATAAGTTTTATCAATGAACAAAAAAAATTTTTCGATTATTCAAAATTCACACATATTCATCCAGAATATTTTCATTAAGTGTTTTTGCGTGAATTGATTGCGAAAGATATATCGGCTATATATAAGGATTTATAGAAAATAAAAAAGTAAGAAAGTTGTACAAAAAAGAAAATCTTATAGTACAAATAGGTTGATGGAAAAAATAAGACTCCCGTCCTGGAAAGAAAAAATATTAAAAATAAAATAGAGTATCTTGTGTTTTTTTTAACAAAAAAACACTTTGTTTGAATTCAGCCAAAGTAAACAGAAGAATTCCATTTCCTATGGATTAATTCACCAGGAAATGGAATTGGGGAATTTTCTTTTTGAAACGGAAGGGTTCAATTTTTGAGTCAGGTCGATTTAGATTGTTCTAAGGTTTTCCGCTTTATTTCTTAATAACTTATTTTTTGATTTTATTTGTTTGTCGCACAAAAAAACTTTTTGAAGTCCCGGTAGAAAGAGATTTCGCTAAAGAAAATGCTTTTAACGCCGCCCAATAGCCTTTCCTTTTCCAAAAATTTTTACGAATACGCTTTTTTGATGCAGAAGTACGTTTTTTTGGAACTGCCATTTAAATAAAAATTAAGAGATTTCTCATTGGTATAGCTGGATGTGAAAGACATCTATTGTTCAAAAAAATCTGCCCTTTTCTAGAGAATTTTTTTCTAAAAGAATGGACTATGAACGATAACGGTATCGTAAAATCGCATAAAATTTTTCTAAAAATAAAAGAAGAATATTTTTAGTAACTTGTCAAAATTTGACTTTAATTTGAAAATTAAAAGGAGACTCATAATGAATCTTTGTCTTTCATATGATTTGACCAATTGGAACTTCTTGATTTGAATATTTGAAATATTTAGAAGAAATTCAGAAAGAGAAAGAATAAGTAAAAAGAAATAAAAATGAAAAAATTCTATATTTTTATATTTACGTTAGTGCATATTTTCATTTTTTTATTGACTCCTTTCAAAAGAAGTAAAATCCGATAAATCGGAAAGAATTAATTACGAATTTAAATTTTTTTATGCAACAAACATATCAATATGGGTGGATTTTACCTTTCGTTCCACTTCCAGTTCCTATGTTAATAGGAGTGGGACTTCTTCTTTTTCCGACAGCAACAAAAAATCTTCGTCGTATGTGGGCTTTTCCAAGTATTTTATTGTTAAGTATAGTCATGGTTTTTTCAACTAATCTATCTATTCAGCAAATAAATAGCAGTTCTATCCACCAATATGTATGGTCTTGGACACTCGATAATGATTTTTCTTTAGAATTGGGCTGCCTGGTCGATCCGCTTACTTCTATTATGTCAATGTTAATTACTACTGTTGGAATCACGGTTCTTATTTATAGTGATAATTATATGGCTCACGATCAAGGATACTTGAGATTTTTTGCTTATATGAGTTTTTTCAGTACTTCCATGTTGGGATTAGTTACTAGTTCAAATTTGATACAAATTTATTTTTTTTGGGAATTGGTTGGAATGTGTTCCTATCTATTAATAGGGTTTTGGTTTACGCGACCTTCTGCGGCAAATGCTTGTCAAAAAGCATTTGTAACTAATCGTGTAGGCGATTTGGGGTTATTATTAGGAATTTTAGGTTTTTATTGGATAACAGGTAGTTTTGAATTTCGGGATTTATTCGAAATACTCAATAACTTGATTTATAATAATGAAGTTCATTTTTCCTTTGTTACTTTGTGTGCTGC